AATGAAGTGCCTGACAAAAGGGCTACTTTGATAGAGTAGATTATGTAATTTATTACCTTCATTATTTCCAATAGAATTGAACTATTTCTTAAAACATCAAAAATTTTTGTGCACCTTACACTAGGGAATAATATCGAGAAAGGTAAGCTAAATAAGCTACTGGGTTCATACCCCATCTATAGAGGGCACTCCTCTCCTCTCTAATGGTTAATAATCCAACTAAATATTTGTTTGTTTTTACTTTATTAAGAGGTACATTAATTGCAGTCTCAGCTAATTCTTGATTCGGAGCTTGAATTGGTCTTGAAATTAATCTTTTGTCATTTATCCCCCTAATGACAAATGTGAATAATTTAACGACAACTGAGGCAGCTTTAAAGTATTTTTTAATCCAAGCTATTGCGTCTGCAACATTGTTATTTTCAGTTATTTTAACAACCCTAATTTTCAATTCAAATGAATTTACTTCCTTGTCAACAACCCCACCAATAATATTAATCTCCTCAGCTTTATTACTTAAAACAGGAGCAGCACCTTTTCATTTTTGGTTCCCAGGTGTAATAGAAGGTTTAAATTGAATAAATTGTTTAGTTCTTATAACTTGACAGAAAATTGCTCCTTTAATACTTTTATCATATAGATTAACAATAAATGTATTTACAATTAGAATTATTTTTATTTGTATAATTATTGGGTCTTTAGGAGGGTTAAATCAAACGTCATTGCGTAAAATTCTTGCTTATTCTTCAATCAATCATCTCGGTTGAATAGTTGCCGCATTAAGAATAAGAAGATCAGTTTGATATTTATATTTTCTTACTTACGCCTTTCTTTCAACAACTATTATTTTGTCATTAAATTTATTTAAATTATTTCATGTTAATCAAATCTTTTCTTTAAATTTTGTTTCGCCTTCTTTTAAATTTTCTATTTTCACCAACTTCCTTTCATTAGGTGGTCTCCCACCATTTTTAGGGTTCTTACCAAAATGAATCGTTATTCAATCTTTAGCTGATTCTACCATAATTTTCTTAATTGTAACAATAGTTGTTTTAACATTAATTACATTATTTTATTATTTACGGCTCTCGTTCACTGCATTTATACTAAATTACACGGAAACTACATGAAACACAAGAACTATACAACCAACTCCTAGAATGATGTTATTAAATTTACTTTCATCTATTTCAATGTTAGGGCTTTTAATTTGTGTTATTTTCTTCCAAGTCTTTTAAGGCTTTAAGTTAATTAAACTAATAGCCTTCAAAGCTATAAATAAAGAAAACATCCTTTAAGCCTTAGCAAAATTTATTGCCCCTTCAGATTTGCAATCTAATATTACTGATGTAAATATAAAGCCTAAATAATATGGTAAAAGAGAATACTCTCCTAAATAAATTTACAATCTATCGCCTATTAATCTCAGCCATTTTACCGCGACAATGATTATTTTCAACAAATCATAAGGATATTGGTACATTATATTTCATTTTTGGGGCTTGAGCAGGTATAGTTGGAACTTCATTAAGACTTTTAATTCGAGCTGAATTAGGACAACCTGGCTCTTTAATTGGTGATGACCAAATTTATAATGTGATTGTAACAGCTCATGCTTTTGTAATAATTTTTTTTATAGTTATACCAATTATAATTGGTGGGTTTGGTAATTGACTAGTACCTTTAATATTAGGAGCTCCTGATATAGCATTCCCACGAATAAATAATATAAGTTTTTGGCTTCTACCTCCTTCACTAACCCTTTTATTAGCTAGAAGTATAGTTGAAAATGGAGCCGGAACTGGATGAACTGTTTACCCTCCATTAGCTGCTGGTATTGCTCATGCTGGGGCTTCAGTAGATTTAGCTATTTTTTCTTTACACTTAGCTGGTGTATCATCAATTTTAGGAGCAGTTAATTTTATTACTACAGTAATTAATATACGATCAAATGGAATAACTTTAGACCGAATACCTTTATTTGTTTGAGCAGTAGTAATTACAGCTCTACTTCTTCTTTTATCTTTACCTGTTCTAGCAGGAGCTATCACTATACTTCTAACAGACCGTAACCTCAATACTTCATTTTTTGACCCAGCAGGAGGAGGAGATCCAATTTTATACCAACACTTATTTTGATTTTTTGGACATCCTGAGGTGTACATTTTAATTTTACCTGGATTCGGTTTAATTTCTCACATTATTAGCCAGGAAAGAGGAAAGAAGGAAGCTTTCGGATCTTTAGGAATAATTTACGCTATGTTATCAATTGGTTTACTAGGTTTCGTAGTATGAGCTCATCATATGTTTACAGTGGGTATAGATGTAGATACACGAGCTTATTTTACTTCAGCTACTATAATCATTGCCGTTCCTACAGGAATTAAGATTTTTAGTTGATTAGCTACCCTACATGGATCACAATTAAATTACAGACCTGCATTGCTGTGAGCTCTAGGGTTTGTATTCTTATTCACAATTGGTGGTTTAACTGGAGTTGTTCTAGCAAATTCATCAGTTGATATTATTCTCCATGACACTTATTATGTTGTAGCACATTTTCATTATGTATTATCAATAGGAGCTGTATTTGCAATTATAGCAGGATTTATTCAATGATACCCTTTATTTACAGGTCTTACTATAAATCCATTATGATTAAAAATTCAATTTTGTATTATATTTTTAGGTGTTAATTTAACATTTTTCCCACAACACTTTTTAGGCCTGGCTGGCATACCACGACGGTACTCAGATTACCCAGATGCTTACACAGCATGAAATGTTGTATCTTCAATTGGTTCAACTATTTCATTTATTGGTGTCTTATTTTTATTGTTTATTATTTGAGAAAGTATAGTAACGAATCGTTTAGCGTTATTCCCATTACAAATAACATCTTCAATTGAATGATATCAAGCTCTTCCTCCAGCTGAACATAGTTATTCTGAATTACCAATATTAACTGGCTTCTAATATGGCAGATTAGTGCAATGGATTTAAGCTCCATATATAAAAAGTCATCTTTTTTGTTAGAAAATGGCAACATGAGCAAATCTTAGTCTTCAAGACAGAGCTTCCCCTTTAATAGAACAATTAACTTTTTTTCATGATCATGCAATATTAATTTTAATTATAATTACAACATTAGTGAGATACCTTTTATCAACTCTTTTTTTTAATTTAAGTATCAATCGATTTTTACTTGAAGGTCAAACAATCGAAATTATTTGAACAATTTTACCAGCAGTAACTTTAGTTTTTATCGCTCTCCCATCTCTACGTCTTTTATATCTATTAGACGAAGTTAGAAGCCCAGCAATTACATTAAAAACTGTAGGTCATCAATGATATTGAAGTTACGAATATTCAGACTTCTTACAAGTTGAATTCGATTCATATATAACTCCATACAATGAACTCCCTGAAACAGGGTTTCGTTTGTTAGATGTTGATAATCGAGCTGTTTTACCTATAAATACTCAAGTTCGAATACTCGTAACTGCTGCTGATGTGTTACACTCATGAGCAGTACCAGCATTAGGTGTAAAGGTGGATGCTACCCCAGGCCGATTAAATCAAACTAGATTTTTAATAAATCGTCCTGGTCTTTACTTTGGTCAATGTTCAGAAATTTGTGGAGCTAATCACAGTTTTATGCCTATTGTTATTGAAAGAGTCCCAACAAATACTTTTATTAATTGAGTTTCTTCTGTAAGAGAAGCCTCATCAGATGACTGAAAGCAAGTAATGGTCTCTTAAACCATTTTATAGTAAATTAGCAATTACTTCTGATGGAAAGAAATAGTTAAAATATAACCTTAGTATGTCATGCTAAAATTATTAGAATACCTAATTTTCTTTGATTCCACAAATAGCACCAATCAGATGGTTAACTCTTTTTATTTTATTTTCTTTAGTATTATTAATTTTTAATTTTTTAAACTATTTCATTTTTTTACCAAAAACACCTGAACTTCACCAAAAAAAAATTTCATCGACACCTTTTAATTGAAAATGATAACAAATCTATTCTCAGTGTTTGACCCATCAACTAGAATCATAAATTTATCTTTAAATTGAATCAGAACAATTTTAGGAATTTTATTAATTCCTACTTTGTATTGATTTATGCCATCTCGATACACTTTAATTTGAAGAAAAATTTTATTAACATTACACAATGAATTTAAAACACTCTTAGGCCCTACTGGCCACCCAGGTAGAACATTTATATTTATTTCCCTTTTTTCATTAATTTTATTTAATAATTTCCTTGGTTTATTCCCATATGTTTTTACAAGATCTAGCCATTTAACTTTAACTCTTGCTTTAGCCCTTCCATTATGATTAAGATTTATAATTTATGGATGAATTAATCATACTCAACACATATTTGCTCATTTAGTACCTCAAGGTACCCCAGCAGTACTAATGCCTTTTATAGTGTGTATTGAAACAATCAGAAATATTATTCGTCCAGGAACTTTAGCTGTACGACTTGCTGCAAATATAATTGCTGGCCATCTACTTTTAACTTTACTTGGAAATACAGGTCCTTCTTTATCTTATTCTATTTTATCTTTATTAATTGTAGCACAAATTGCTTTATTAGTATTAGAATCTGCCGTAGCTATTATTCAATCTTATGTATTTGCAGTTTTAAGAACACTTTATTCTAGAGAAGTTAACTAGAAATTAAATGTCAACACATGCAAACCACCCATATCACTTAGTTGATCAAAGTCCTTGGCCACTTACTGGAGCTATCGGAGCTTTAGCTACAGTATCAGGTCTTTTAAGATGATTTCATCAATTTTCTACTTCATTGCTAACATTAGGAATAACAATCACAACATTAACCATAATTCAATGATGACGTGATGTTACTCGAGAAGGCACATTTCAAGGGTTACACACTTACCCGGTTACTTTAGGATTACGATGAGGAATAATTTTATTTATTGTTTCAGAAATCTTTTTTTTTATTTCATTTTTTTGAGCTTTTTTTCACAGTAGTTTATCACCTACAAGTGAATTAGGTGCAATTTGACCACCTGCTGGAATTACCCCCTTTAACCCCCTTCAAATTCCTCTACTAAATACAGCTATTTTATTAGCGTCAGGAGTAACAGTTACATGAGCACATCATGGTTTGATAGAAAATAATCATTCTCAAACATTACAAGGGTTAATTTTTACAGTGGTATTAGGAGTATATTTTTCAATTCTTCAAGCTTATGAATATATTGAAGCACCATTCACAATTTCAGATGCAGTTTATGGTTCTACATTTTATGTTGCTACAGGATTCCATGGGTTACATGTTATTATTGGAACAACCTTTTTATTAATTTGTTTAATTCGTCATATCTCAAACCATTTTTCATCAGGGCATCATTTTGGGTTTGAGGCAGCTGCATGATACTGACATTTTGTCGACGTAGTTTGATTATTTTTGTATATTTCAATTTACTGATGAGGTAGATAATTTATTTAGTATAATAGTATGTTTGACTTCCAATCAAAAGGACTGAATTTAATTCAGAATAAATAATTATAGTTATCACTTTTATAGCAACAATTATCATTATTATTTGTACAGTTGTAATAATATTAGCCTCAATTTTATCAAAAAAATCAATTATTGATCGAGAAAAATCATCTCCATTTGAATGTGGGTTTGACCCTAAAAGATCTTCACGTCTTCCTTTTTCTTTACGGTTTTTTCTTATTGCAGTTATTTTTTTAATTTTTGATGTCGAAATCGCATTACTTCTTCCAATAATTTTAATTTTACCAACTTCTAATTTATTAACATGATCTATTATTAGCTTATATTTTGTACTTATCTTACTTGTAGGTCTTTACCATGAATGAAATCAAGGAGCTTTAAATTGAGCCAATTAATATCTAAGGGTAGTAGTTAAGTATAACATTTGGTTTGCATCCAAAAAGTATTGAATTTCAATCTACCTTATGAATAAGAAGCGATTAATTGCAATCAGTTTCGACCTGATCTTAGGTACTCTTTACCCTTATTCTTTTAGATTAATTGAAGCCAAAAATAGAGGCATATCACTGTTAATGATATCATTGGGTTATACCCCAATTAAGGGGGTGAGATGTTCAAGAAAAAGCTGCTAACTTTTTTCTTTAGCGGTTAAATTCCGTTTACACCCCTATTTATATAGTTTAAATAAAACATTACATTTTCACTGTAAAAATAAAAATTATATTTTTTATAAATATTCAAAGGTTACAAAACCTCCTTGGCACCTTCAAAGCCACGCTCTATCATATAAGCTATTTAAATTAAAATACCACCAAACATATAATAATAATAATTCATAAAATAAAACTAATTAAATATGTTTTTAATTCACTATTCTGTCATCTTTGAGTAATCTTAGAATTTAATATGAAAAAATTATATAAACCTTGTGCTCCAACTAACTCTCTTCAACCATGGTCAAAAGACTTTATAACTCTTCCACCTAAATTTAAAGGTCCAAATGACACTCCGTATGTAGATAAAAAAGGTAAAAATCATATTGATCCAAAAAATCTTGTTAAAAACTGATTACGTAAAACTCATAAATTAAATCTTAATCGACCCTGTCTTAACTCATAGCCTAACCAGCCACCTAAAATACTTACTCTTAAAGCTAAAGTTTTTAAATATAATGGTAAACAAATTATATCTGGAGTTGGAAATAAAACTCAACTTAATATACAACCTCCTATTACTGCTATAAAAGCAAGAGGAAGTATACCCCGCAGTATAATTCATCCTTCATCGTTTAAAGGATGTAAACTAAAAGTATTAAATTCTCCTGATATTGCGTAATAAACAAGACGTAATGAATAACACACTGTTAGACCAGTCGAAACAAAATATAATATAAAACTAAAATAATTTATATAACTTAAGGATACAATTTCTAAAATTAAATCCTTAGAATAAAACCCCGCTAAAAATGGAGCTCCGCATAAAGCTAAATTAGATAAATTAAAACATAAAGAAGTTAAAGGTATATGCTTAACTAAACCACCCATAAAACGGATATCTTGAGAATCCTTTATATTATGAATAATAGCCCCAGCACATATAAATAGTAAAGCCTTAAATAAAGCATGAGTAAGTAAATGAAAAAAAGCTAACTTAGGGAAACCTATAGCTAAAATTCTTATTATTAAACCTAATTGTCTTAATGTAGACAAGGCAATAATCTTTTTTAAATCAAATTCAAAATTAGCACCTAAACCAGCTATAAATATAGTTAAACCAGCAAATAAAAGTAAAATAGAACCATGGTATGAACCCACTAATAAAGCGTTAAATCGAATAAGTAAATAAACTCCTGCAGTTACTAGAGTTGATGAATGAACCAACGCTGAAACTGGGGTAGGAGCAGCTATAGCTGCTGGTAATCATGAAGAAAAGGGAATTTGTGCTCTCTTAGTCATTGCTGCTAACACAACAAGAGCACCAATTATTGTTATTTCAAAACTATGAGACGCACAATCTAAATAAAAAATATAATTTCATCTACCAAAGTTCAACATTCAAGCAATAGCCATTAGTAAAGCTACATCTCCAATTCGGTTAGATAAAGCAGTTAATATACCAGCGTTAAAAGATTTAACGTTTTGATAATAAATAACCAATAAATAAGACACAAGCCCTAATCCATCTCAACCCAATAGAATTCTGATTAAATTTGGACTAATAATCAAAAATATTATTGACAATACAAATATCAAAACTAAAATAATAAAACGATTAATATTTAAATCTCCCGCTATATATTCATCACTATAAAAAATTACTAATGAAGAAATAAACAAAACAAAACCTATAAAAATTAAAGATATTCAATCAAATAAAAAAGTTATTACAATATTTCCTGAATTTAAAGATAGTACTTCCCACTCAATAAAATAAACTAAATCATTTATAACAAAATAAAATCCTATTCTTACTAAAGATAAAGCTAGAATTATAAGAAACGTAAATCTTAATACACAAATAGATAAAGGTCATATCACGATCTAAAACAATTTCAATTGTATTTTTAACGCCACAAGTTAACGTTTTATTATAAACTATTCAAATTATAATCAAAGTATACATGGCTCACTCTTCAAAATTAACAAATTCAAAGGAATTCAATGAAGAAACAATAAGATATATTCACGGTTAAACCCAACTGCATGAGAATAAGAACCTGAATAAATTTTTCCATGTTGTCTATATGAATAAAGATATAGAGTGTATGCAGCTCTAAAAAAAGATAATAAACTAAGCCCAAATATTGATAATCAAGATCATCCAACTAATCTATTTAACAATCTAATTTCTCTTAATAAATTTAATGACGGTGGAGCCGCTATATTACAAGAGGACAGTAAAAATCATCATAATGTCATTCTAGGCATAAAATGCATGAGACCCTTATTAATCAATAAACTTCGTCTACCTAAACGTTCATAAGAAATATTAGCTAAACAAAATAAACCTGAAGAACAAAGCCCATGAGCAATTATTAAAGTTAAAGAACCACAAAACCCTCAATATCTCATCGTCATTAAACCACCTAACACAATTCCTATATGAGCAACAGACGAGTAAGCAATCAAAGCCTTTAAATCCGTTTGTCGTAAACAAACCAATCTAACTAAAAATCCACCAATCAATCTAATTCCAATTCATACATAATTAAAAACCAACCCAGAAACTACTAAAACCTTAAAAATACGTAATAAACCGTATCCCCCTAATTTCAATAAAACTCCTGCCAAAATCATTGACCCAGAAACAGGTGCTTCAACATGAGCCTTAGGAAGCCATAAATGAACTAAAAATATAGGCATCTTAACTAAAAAAGCAATAATTATTCTTAAATAAAACAATATATTTCTATGATTTAAACAACTTAATAAAGGAATATACAAACTTCCCGTTCTAATATATAAACAAAAAATCCCAACCAATAAAGGTAAAGATGCTAACAATGTATAAAATAATAAATATACACCAGCCTGTAATCGTTCTGGTTGATACCCTCATCCTAAAATCAAAAATAAAGTAGGAATTAAACTACTTTCAAAAAATACGTAAAACAAAAAAATATTTGTAGTACCAAAAGTTCTATACAAAAAAATAAGTAATATTAAAATTATAAATAAAAATAAACCAACATGACTAGAAGAACGAAGAATAGATTCTCTAGCTGTAATCATCAATGTACAAATTCAAAAGCTTAATAAAATTAATCTAAATGATAAAACATCACAACCCAAAAAATAACCTAAATTACCAATAAATGTTCTAAAAACATTTATTGACAAAAACAAAAAAGCTGTTACAAACAACAAACTCTGAACCATTCATCAAGAATTACTAAAAAAACAAACAGGAGTCAAAAATAAAAGCGCACATAATAACTTTAACATTGTAAAATTCTAAATGATTGAAAATAATCATTTCCATGGGTTCGAATTATAGATACCAAAATCGATAACCCTAAAGCCCCTTCACACACCGTAAATGTTAAAAAAACTATACTGAAGTAAAGTTCATAGTTAAGTTTATTTAAATAAATAAAAAGAATTAAAAACAAACTTAAAACAATAAATTCTAATCTTAACAGCGTTAACAATAAATGTTTACGCTTAGATGAAAAAGTTAAAGCCCCACATACAAATAAAAATAAAGGAACTCATATATAAAATGATATTAACATTTGTTTTAATAGTTTAAAAAAAACATTGGTCTTGTAAATCAAAAATAAAGAAATCTTTTTAAAACTTCAAAGAAAAGGTTACCCCTATCATTAATCCCCAAAACTAATATTTTAATTTAAACTATTCTTTGTTAATTTTTCAATTAATCCTTCTAACTGCAAATGTCTTAATCAGTATAATTTTTACACAAATAAAACACCCTTTAGCCATAGGTCTATTATTATTAACCCAAACTTTAGTAGTTTGCTTATTAACAGGAACACTAACTCAAAGATTCTGGTTTTCTTACATCCTATTTTTAATTTTTATTGGGGGGCTTTTAGTTTTATTTATTTATGTAACTAGTCTTGCTTCTAATGAAATATTTACAATTTCTACCAAACCTATGATTTGAACTTCTTTAGCTTTCACTACAATATTTTTAACATATTTTATCATCGATCCCTCAATATTTATAACTACAATCACATCAGCTGATATGTTTAGATCTTACAAATCAACCCCATCTTTAGTTATAAGAAGCTCTTTAACCAAATTGTATGTACAACCAACCGGAGTCTTAACATCAATATTAATTTTATATTTATTTTTGACACTTATTGCTGTTGTAAAAATCACTAGAATTTTCCAAGGACCACTACGACAGAAAAACTAATGAATAAACCAATACGAACCACACATCCCTTATTTAAAATTGCTAACAGTGCTTTAGTTGACTTACCGGCTCCATCTAATATTTCAGCTTGATGAAATTTTGGATCTTTATTAGGACTTTGTTTAATTGTTCAAATTGCCACAGGATTATTTTTGGCAATGCATTACACTGCCCATATTGACTTAGCTTTTAATAGCGTTGCTCACATTTGTCGTGATGTAAATTATGGGTGACTCCTACGTACAATACATGCTAATGGAGCATCATTTTTCTTTATTTGTATTTATTTACATATCGGACGAGGAATATATTATGGATCTTATATATATATACATACTTGAATAGTAGGTGTTATTATTTTATTTTTAGTAATAGGAACAGCATTCATAGGGTATGTTCTACCTTGAGGACAAATATCATTTTGAGGAGCTACAGTTATTACTAACTTATTATCAGCAGTTCCTTATTTAGGTCTAGACCTCGTGCAATGAGTATGAGGAGGATTTGCTGTTGATAACGCAACTTTAACTCGATTTTTCACTATTCATTTTCTGTTACCATTCATTGTAGCTGCTGCTACTCTTATTCATTTATTATTTCTCCATCAAACTGGATCTAACAACCCTCTTGGTCTTAATAGAAATGTAGATAAAATTCCGTTTCACCCCTACTTTAGCTTTAAGGACATTGTTGGATTTTTAGTTCTTCTTATAATTTTAACAGTTCTCACTTTATTAGATCCATATTTATTGGGGGACCCAGATAATTTTACACCTGCCAACCCTCTTGTTACACCAGTTCACATTCAACCAGAATGATACTTTCTGTTCGCATACGCAATTTTACGATCAATTCCTAATAAATTAGGAGGAGTTATTGCCTTAGTAGCTTCAATTGCAATTCTTATAATTCTACCTTTTTCAAATAAAAGAAACTTCCGAGGTATACAGTTTTACCCTATCAATCAAATTATATTTTGATCTCTATTAGTAACTGTAATTCTTTTAACTTGAATTGGAGCACGACCTGTAGAAGATCCCTACGTTTTAGTAGGTCAATTTTTAACAGTTCTATATTTTTCTTATTATATTTTAAATCCTATTCTATTTAAAATCTGAGATAAACTATTAAATTAGTTAAAAAGCTTTATGTAAAGCATATGTTTTGAAAACATAAGACAGAGGTTTAATCCCTCTATTAACTTTATGGTATTTAAATAATACTATAAAATATTCACTAAAATAATATAACTAATACACAAAGTTTTACTCCTAAGAAGAAAGCTAAATAATGCAAAGATAAAGGCAGAAAACTTTTTCATGCCAAATATATTAATTTATCATACCGAAAACGAGGTAAAGTCCCACGAGCTCAAATATAAGCAAACGCAATAACTGTCAATTTTAAAAAAAAAGTAAAGCTATAAATATTACAACCCAATAAAATAACACAAAAAAGCATTCTTATAAATAAAATTCTAGCATACTCAGCCAAAAAAATTAAAGCAAAACCACCACTTCTATATTCTACATTAAACCCAGAAACTAATTCCGATTCACCTTCAGCAAAATCAAATGGAGTTCGATTTGTTTCAGCTAAACATGATGCAAATCAACCTAACGCTAACGGAGCAGCCAAAAAAATAAATCAAAGACCCGACTGAAATTTAATAAAATCTAATAAACAATACCCATCAATTAAAAATACAAAAGATAAAAGAATCAAAGCCAATCTAACTTCATAAGAAATTGTTTGAGCTACTGCACGTAAACCACCCAATAACGCATAATTTGAATTAGAAGATCAACCTGCAATTATTACAGTGTACACACCTAATCTTGTACAACATAAAAAAAATAAAATACCTAAATTAAATGAAAATAAACCTGTAAAAAAAGGAGCAACTATCCAAACCAATAACACTAAAAACAAACTAAAAACTGGTGAAAAATAATAAGGCAAATAATTAGAAAGCACCGGGTATGTTTGCTCCTTAGTAAATAATTTAATTGCATCTCTGAAAGGTTGAGGGATACCTACAATACCTACTTTATTAGGACCTTTACGAATTTGGATATAACCTAAAACCTTCCGCTCCAATAATGTTAAAAAAGCAACTCCTACTAAAACACAAATAATTAAAATTAAACTTCCTACTATTGGTACAATAATATCATATAAAGACAAGTTCTATTTGTAAAGTCACTTACATACATGAATTCTAAATTCATTGCACTAATCTGCCAAAATAGACTATTAAATTAATTTTATTCATTTTATAAAAACCCAATTGTTCCCAGTATTTGGTCCTTTCGTACTAAAATACCATTTTTATTTAAGGATAGAAACCGACCTGGCTTACGCCGGTCTGAACTCAGATCATGTAAGAATTTAAAGGTCGAACAGACCTAAACTTTGAACATCTACACCCAAAATTACTCTTAATCCAACATCGAGGTCGCAATCCTTTTTGTCGATAAGAACTCTCGAAAAAGATTACGCTGTTATCCCTAAGGTAACTTAGTCTTATAATCACTATTAATGGATCAACAATTCATTAATTTATGGTTTTAATCTAAAAAGAGTTTATTTCATCTTCCTGTCACCCCAACAAAACAGTTTAAATCATATTATAAAAATACCTCTAAATAAATAATAAAATATAACTGTAAAGCTCTATAGGGTCTTCTCGTCCTTTAAATTCAATTAAGCCTTTTAACTTAAAAGTTAAATTCTAATTCCAATAACACAGAGACAGTCAATACCTCGTCCAACCATTCATACAAGCCTTCAATAAAAAGACTAATGATTATGCTACCTTTGCACGGTCAAAATACCGCGGCCCTTTAACGATTACAGTCAGTGGGCAGGTCAGACTTCAAATTAAAATCAAGAAGACATGTTTTTGTTAAACAGGCGAGTATTAATTTGCCTAGTTCCTTAATGTAACCTACCATTTACATTAAATTATTAACATTAACATTTATACTAATTTTATCATTATTACCAAATTTTAATTATTACAATTCAAATTTTAATAAACTACTTAAATACTATGTAAATTATTCTCAAAAAACATAAATTATGACATACTTTTATTGATGGCTAACTCTAAGCCTACAACTTTTTTAAAATTAACTACTGTTTTTAATCAATATCTTGAAGCTCATCCCCCAAAATATTTGTAATAAAATATATTTAATTTAAAAAACTTAAATCAATAAATATTATTACATGAATTAAATTCATTTCTTAAAAAACCAGATATCTTAAAGAACGAATAACGTTTCATTACTAAATAAATATTATTAATAATTATTCCACATTAACTAACATATCTACTTAGCTCTCTTTAAATCGGGATTAACAAATATCTTAGTTATAATTTTAATAAACCCTGATACACAAGGTACAATAAATTAAATTTACTTTTAATAAAAAATATTTTCATAATATTTCATAATTCTTTCACAATACAATTCAACTATCATTCAAACAATTTTTTCTATATCCTATACAAAACTTAATTTAATAAAAATGATTTTATTAATTTCCAATACCTTTCATAAATAAATCAATAATATTAAACTTATCAAGATAAACTGAATCGCACAGTAACTTTTCAGTGTAAATGAAATGCTTAACTTATCAAGCTCCATCTTGAATTACTTACCAGGGGCACCTTCCGGTACACCTACTATGTTACGACTTATCTCACCTTAAAAAACGAGAGCGACGGGCGATGTGTGCATGTTTTAGAGCTAAAATCAAATCAACTTTATCAACAACATTACAATCAAATCCACTTTCAATTCACTTATTTCAAAATAAAATCCATTTAAATATATTTATTGTAACCCATCTCCACTTAAACATTAGCTGCACCTTGACCTGACGTCATTTTTAATAAAAATTTTAGAAAATTTAATCCCTCAAAAGACATTCTGACGACGGCGGTATACAAACTGAACACAAATTTAAGTAAGATCTTACGTGGGCTATCGATTACGGGACAGGTTCCTCTGAATAGACTAAAACACCGCCAAATTCTTTAAGTTTAAAGAACATAACTCCTACTACTCAAGTATTTAAAATATTCACATCTAAAATAATAGGGTATCTAATCCTAGTTTAATATTTAAATTTCATAGCTTCTAAACCCTTAACAAAAGAAAATTTAATTTCAAAAATTTCACCTAAAAAAATTAATTTTATCTTAAAATTTAATACCTTATAACTATATACTAATAAATCTTATTTGCACCCTCCGTGTAACCGCGGCAGCTGGCACGATTTTTGCCGGTGCTACAAAATATTACTAGATCCAACTTTTATTGAAATCTAAAATTAAATACTGCGAATAACAAGTATTATTGAATTCTTTAAGAATAATCAAAACTACCACATAACACTTTACATGTAAAACATACTTAAAACAAGATTTTAAGCAAGAATAAAACTTTATTTAAATTAATTAAATAAGACTAAACCATTATTTTAATTACACATTCAAAATAAATAATGAAAAATTAATAGTAAAATCTTGTAACAAAAAGTTTAATTTTAATTTAAAAATAAATTAATAAAAATAATATAAATAAAAATTATAAACTTTTGAATTTTACAAAAATAAATAAGATAATCACTATATAGTGAACAATTTTTAGTTGTTAGGTGCCCTTTACAAAACCTGTTGTAATAAATTACTCTTATACACTTATATTTATTTAATCGACCCCCTTTCGATTATTTTAAATAATTTTTATCAAAAATGTCCTTTAAAGTGTTAAATATAAGTAAAAACCTTTAGTGAAATAAAATTTATAATAGTTAAAACTTTAATTGTCAAGTAATTAATTACTACCTTATTATCCTCATTTTTTTTTTTTATACATAAAAAAAATGAGGATATTTATCAATAATTTATTTTATAATTCATTAAATACTTATATTTTATATTTATTTATGTTATTATTGTTATTAAATACTTATATATATATATATATTTATTATTTATTTACATACATATATATATATGTATATAAATAAATTTATTATATATATATATTAATTATATAATAAACATAATAATATATATATTATAATAATTTAATATGTTATTAATATCCTATAAATCAATCTCTCTCTTTTATAAACTTAATAATTATATACAATATACTTATATAATTATAAGATCTTATAATATCAATCAATTTTTTAAAATTATAAACAGTATTATAAACTTATTTGTTTTAGTGATATACTTTTAGGATTTTTGATTTTTTAAAAAACTTAAAAAAAACCCAAAAATCCTAAAAGTATATCACTAAAACAGTTAGTCTATTAAATGTAAACCCACACCCATTTACCAAAAATATTCAATAAATATA